AATGAATTGCCTGAAAAAGGGTTACTTTGATAGAGTAAATCATATAATTTCTTAATTATATTCATTATATTTAATAGAATCAAACTATTCCTAAAAACATCAAAAGTTTCTGTGCATCTTACACTAAAATATATCTAAAAAGATAAGCTAATTAAGCTACTGGGTTCATACCCCAATTATAAAGGTTATAATCCTTTTCTTTTTAATTTTAAAAAATTCTTCTAAAATTTTATTCCTAATTATTATTATATTAGGCTCACTAATAGCAGTATCAGCTAATTCATGATTAGGTGCTTGAATAGGCCTAGAAATTAATTTATTAGCATTTATTCCCTTAATAAATGATATTAATAATTTAAAATCTTCTGAAGCCTCTTTAAAATACTTTCTAACTCAAGCTTTAGCTTCAAGAATTCTTCTATTTGCAATTATTATATATATAATAAAATTTAATTTCATTTTTCAATCTAATATTGAAGAAAATTTTAATAAAATAATTATTTTATCTTCCTTATTATTAAAAAGAGGCACTGCCCCCTTCCACTTCTGATTTCCAGAAGTAATAGAGGGGCTTTCTTGAATTAATTCATTAATTCTAATAACATGACAAAAAATTGCACCTCTAATATTAATTTCTTATATTATAATAAACCAATTTATTTTATGAATTATTTGTATTTCATTAATTACTGGATCATTAGGAGGATTAAATCAAACTTCATTACGTAAAATTATAGCTTTCTCCTCTATTAATCATTTAGGTTGAATATTAGGAGCAATATACATCAATGAAAATATTTGATTAATTTATTTTTTATTTTATTGTTTATTATCAATTACAATTATCATATCATTTAACATGATAAAGGTATTCCATTTTAATCAAATATTTTCTTCTATATTTTCATCAAAAACAACTAAATTAATGATAATAATTAATTTATTATCATTAGGAGGATTGCCCCCATTTTTAGGATTTTTACCTAAATGAATTACCATTCAATATATATCTATTAGAGGTCAAATATTCCTAGTAGTAATTATAATTTGTACAACTTTAATTACCTTATATTTCTATTTACGAATAGCATTCTCCACATTCATAATAAACTATTATGAAAACAATTGAATAATTGAATCTCCCTATAACTCTTCTTCCATAAATCTATATATAATTTTATCATTTATATCAACATTTGGATTACCAATTCTATCAATTATATTTATAATACTATAAGGCTTTAAGTTAAAAAAACTAATAGCCTTCAAAGCTATAAATATAAGTTTAAATCTTTTAAGCCTTAGTAAAAACTTACTCCTTTAGAATTGCAGTCTAATATCATTAATATGACTATAAAGCCTGATTAAAGAGATAAATTCCCATAAATAGATTTACAATCTAACGCCTAAACTTCAGCCATTTAATCGCGACAGTGGTTATTCTCAACAAATCATAAAGATATTGGAACCTTATACTTTATTTTTGGTGCTTGAGCAGGAATAGTGGGAACATCTCTTAGTATTATTGTTCGAGCCGAACTTGGACACCCAGGTGCATTAATTGGTGATGATCAAATTTATAATGTAGTAGTTACTGCTCATGCATTTGTTATAATTTTCTTTATAGTAATGCCTATTATAATTGGAGGATTTGGAAATTGACTAGTACCCCTTATATTAGGGGCCCCAGATATGGCCTTTCCCCGAATAAATAATATAAGATTTTGAATATTACCCCCATCTTTAACACTATTATTAGCCAGTAGTATAGTAGAAAATGGGGCAGGAACAGGATGAACAGTTTATCCCCCTCTTTCAGCAGGAATTGCTCATGGAGGAGCATCTGTAGATTTAGCTATTTTTTCACTTCATCTTGCAGGTATTTCATCTATTTTAGGAGCAGTAAATTTTATTACAACAGTAATTAATATACGATCAACAGGAATTACATTTGATCGAATACCTTTATTTGTATGATCAGTAGTTATTACTGCAATTCTTCTTTTATTATCACTACCAGTTCTTGCTGGAGCTATTACTATACTTCTAACAGACCGAAACCTAAATACATCATTCTTTGATCCAGCAGGTGGAGGAGATCCAATTTTATATCAACATCTATTCTGATTTTTTGGACACCCAGAAGTATACATTTTAATTCTACCAGGATTTGGAATAATTTCCCATATTATTAGTCAAGAATGTGGAAAAAAGGAAACTTTTGGATCACTAGGAATGATTTATGCTATACTAGCAATTGGATTACTAGGATTTATTGTTTGAGCTCACCATATATTTACTGTAGGAATAGACGTAGACACACGGGCATATTTTACCTCAGCTACTATAATTATTGCCGTACCAACAGGAATTAAGATTTTCAGTTGACTGGCTACACTTCACGGATCTCAATTATCTTATTCACCAGCCCTTTTATGAGCCCTTGGATTCGTATTTTTATTTACAGTGGGAGGATTAACAGGAGTAGTACTAGCTAATTCATCAATTGATATTATTCTTCATGATACTTACTATGTAGTAGCTCATTTCCACTACGTATTATCTATAGGAGCAGTATTTGCTATTATAGCAGGATTTATTCACTGATACTCCCTATTTACTGGATTAACTCTTAATTCTATATGATTAAAAAGTCAATTTATTATTATATTTGTAGGAGTAAATTTAACATTTTTCCCACAACACTTCTTAGGATTAGCAGGTATACCTCGTCGATATTCTGATTACCCAGATGCTTATACAGCATGAAATGTAATCTCCACAATTGGGTCTACAATTTCACTTTTAGGTATTTTATTCTTCTTATTTATTATTTGAGAAAGTATAATTACTCAACGTCAAGTAATTTATCCTATTCAATTAAATTCTTCAATTGAATGATACCAAAATATTCCACCTGCTGAACATAGCTATTCAGAATTACCTTTATTAACTAACTTCTAATATGGCAGATTAGTGCAATGGATTTAAGCTCCATATATAAAGTATTTTACTTTTATTAGAAACTAATGTCAACATGAGCTAATTTAGGATTACAAGATAGAGCTTCCCCTCTAATAGAACAATTAATTTTCTTTCATGATCATGCCTTACTTATTTTAATTATAATTACAGTATTAGTAGGTTATTTAATAGGAATATTATTCTTTAATACTTATACAAATCGATTTCTTCTTCACGGTCAAACTATTGAAGTAATTTGAACAATTTTGCCAGCCGTAGTTCTCTTATTTATTGCTTTCCCATCCCTACGACTTCTATACCTATTAGATGAAATTAATGAACCTATCATTACTTTAAAATCTATTGGACACCAATGATATTGAAGTTATGAATATTCTGACTTCATAGATGTAGAATTTGATTCATATATAGTGCCTACTAATGAATTACCTATCGATGGATTCCGCCTTCTAGATGTAGATAACCGAGTAGTTTTACCTATAAATTCACAAATTCGAATTCTAGTAACCGCAGCTGACGTAATTCATTCATGAACTGTACCAGCCTTAGGAGTAAAGGTAGATGGAACTCCTGGACGTCTTAATCAAACTAATTTCTTTATTAATCGACCTGGCCTATTCTTTGGACAATGTTCAGAAATCTGTGGGGCTAACCATAGTTTTATACCTATTGTAATTGAAAGTGTTCCAGTTAATTTCTTCATTAAGTGAATTTCATCAATAAATTAACATTAGATGACTGAAAGCAAGTAATGGTCTCTTAAACCACAATATAGTAAATTAGCACTTACTTCTAATGAAACCCTATATTAAAAAATTAGTTAAAGATATAACATTAGTATGTCAAACTAAAATTATTAGTATTCTAATATTTTTTAATTCCTCAAATAGCTCCTCTTAGATGATTAAGCTTATATGTAGTATTTTCTATTACTTTAATTTTATTTTGTATAGTAAATTATTACATCTTTATACCTCTTACACCAGAAAAAAGTAAGTCACAAAAAATGACAAGTAATTCTTTTAACTGAAAATGATAACTAATTTATTCTCTGTATTTGACCCTTCTTCAAGTATTTTTAATTTATCATTAAATTGAATAAGCACATTTATTGGTATCTTAATAATCCCCCCTATATTTTGATTAATACCCTCACGATATCATATTATCTGAAATTCAGTATTACTTACTCTACACAAAGAATTCAAAACACTTCTAGGACCCACAGGACATAATGGTAGAACATTTATTTTTATTTCATTATTTTCTATAATTATATTTAATAATTTCCTAGGATTATTCCCTTATATTTTTACTAGTACAGCCCATATAACTTTATGTTTATCATTAGCTTTACCTCTATGATTAAGTTTTATAATTTATGGATGAATCAATCATACTCAACATATATTTGCTCATTTAGTACCCCAAGGCACTCCTGCTGTATTAATACCATTTATGGTATGTATTGAAACTATTAGAAATGTAATTCGACCAGGAACTTTAGCTGTGCGATTAACTGCTAATATAATTGCAGGACACTTACTATTAACACTATTAGGTAATACGGGTCCTTCCCTTTCAATTACTTTAGCTACTTTCTTAGTAATTGGACAAATTGCCTTACTAATTCTAGAATCTGCCGTAGCCATTATTCAATCTTATGTATTTGCAGTTCTAAGAACTTTATACTCTAGAGAAGTAAACTAATGTCAACTCATTCTAATCATCCATATCATTTAGTAGATTATAGTCCATGACCTCTAACTGGAGCTATTGGAGCTATAACTATAGTTTCTGGTTTAGTTAAATGATTCCATCAATTTGATCCTTCATTATTAATTTTAGGAACAGTAATTACAATTTTAACAATATATCAATGATGACGAGATATTTCTCGAGAAGGTACATTTCAAGGACTTCACTCTTATCCTGTTACAATTGGACTTCGATGAGGAATAATTTTATTTATTGTATCAGAAGTATTCTTTTTTATTTCTTTCTTCTGAGCTTTTTTCCATAGAAGTCTTTCTCCAGCCATCGAATTAGGAGCAACTTGACCCCCTATAGGAATTGTCCCCTTTAATCCATTCCAAGTTCCCCTATTAAATACAGCAATTTTACTAGCTTCAGGAGTAACTGTAACTTGAGCTCATCACAGATTAATGGAAGGTAATCATTCACAAACTACTCAAGGTTTATTCTTCACCGTTCTATTAGGAATTTATTTTTCAATTTTACAAGCTTACGAATATATTGAAGCTCCTTTTACTATTGCAGATTCAGTATATGGGTCTACATTTTATATAGCAACAGGATTCCACGGATTACATGTTTTAATTGGAACTACTTTTCTAATTGTATGTTTAGCTCGACACTTAAATAATCATTTTTCAAGTACACATCACTTCGGATTCGAAGCTGCTGCTTGATACTGACACTTTGTTGATATTGTATGATTATTCCTTTATGTATCAATTTATTGATGAGGAGGATAATTATCTATGTAGTATAAAGTATATATGACTTCCAATCATAAGGTCTATTATTAAATAGTATAGATAATCCTTTTAATTTTTATAATAGGTTTATTAATTATCATTATTTCAGCTGTAGTAATAATATTAGCCTCTATTCTCTCAAAAAAATCTATTATTGATCGAGAAAAAAGATCCCCCTTTGAATGTGGGTTTGATCCTAAGTCATCTTCTCGCCTACCTTTCTCACTTCAATTTTTCTTAATTGCAATTATTTTCTTAATTTTCGATGTAGAAATTGCATTAATTCTACCAATTATTGTTATTATAAACTTTTCTAATATAATAGTATGAATAACTACTAGAATAATTTTTATTATTATTTTATTAATTGGACTATACCATGAATGAAATCAAGGAGCTTTAAATTGATCAACATAGGGCTGTAGTTAAATATAACATTTGATTTGCATTCAAAAAGTATTGATTCTTCAATCTGCCTTGAATATGAAGCGATAAATTGCAATTAGTTTCGACCTAATCTTAGATGTCTTCATCCTTATTCTATTAATTGAAGCCAAAAAGAGGCATATCACTGTTAATGATATAACTGAGTTATTAGCTCCAATTAAAGAAGTATGATGTTTCAAATAAAAGCTGCTAACTTTTTACTTTAATGGTTAAATTCCATTTATACTTCTATTTATATAGTTTAAAAAAAACCTTACATTTTCATTGTAAAAATAAAGAAATTCTTTTATAAATTACTTAAATTAATTAACTAATTATTCAAAGATATAATATATCTCCCTAACAGCTTCAATGTTATGCTCTAATTATAAGCTATTTGAATATTTAAACAAAAATTATTAAGAAAATTAAAATAGTAACCCAAAGAACAAAAAATAATAAATAAATTTTTAAATTATTATTCTGTAAAAAACTTGTTCCCTTTGAATAATAAACCAAATTATTATATAAATTTTGAGATCCAAAAAATTCTGATCAACCCTGATCTATACTTTTATAAACTTGACCCCCTAAATTCAAAGGATAATAAACTACCCCATAAGTAGAAATATATGGTATAAATCACATTCTTCCTAAAAATATTCTTGTATTATAAAAAATTAAAGACTTATTAGAAAAATATAAATTAATATTAGAAATAATATATCCTATAATAGCTCCTACAATACAAACAAATAACGTAAGCAACTTTAAATAATAAGGTAAACAAACTATATAAGGTGTAGGAAAAATAAATCAATTTAACATTCTTCCCCCAATAATACTTATAATTAATAAACCTATTATACCCCGCAATATAACTCAACCTTCATCATTTAATACATTTAAAGCCCCTCTATGAAGTTCTCCAGTTATAGAATAATAAACTAATCGAAATGAATAACAAACCGTTAATCCAGTTGAAAAAAAATAAAGAAAAAAACTAAATATATTAACATAAGACAAAGAAACAACTTCTAAAATTAAATCCTTTGAATAAAACCCCGCCAAAAAAGGTATCCCACATAACGCTAAATTAGCCACATTAAAACAAGAAGACGTAAAAGGCATATGAACAGCCAACCCTCCCATATAACGAATATCTTGAAAATTATTTATATTATGAATAATAGCACCAGCACATATAAATAATAATGCCTTAAATAAAGCATGAGTTAATAAATGAAAAAAAGCTAATTTATAAAATCCTATAGAAAGAATTCTTATTATTAGCCCTAATTGACTTAATGTAGATAAAGCAATAATCTTCTTTAAATCAAACTCAAAATTAGCCCCCATACCCGCTATAAACATTGTTAAACCAGAAACTACTAATAAAAATTTACCCGCTCAAGTATCACAAAGTAAAACATTAAACCGAATTAATAAATAAACTCCCGCCGTAACCAAGGTAGAAGAATGAACTAAAGCAGAAACAGGAGTAGGGGCAGCTATTGCCGCAGGTAATCAAGAAGAAAAAGGAATTTGAGCTCTCTTAGTTATAGCAGCTAATATAACAAGACCCCCAATAATTATTATTGATAAATCATTTTTTATCAAATCTAAATAAAAAATATAATTTCAACTACCATAATTTAACATTCAAGCAATAGAAAGTAACAAAGCCACATCTCCAATCCGATTAGACAAAGCAGTTAACATCCCAGCATTATAAGACTTTTCATTTTGAAAATAAATTACTAAACAATAAGATACAAGACCCAATCCATCCCATCCTAATAAAATTCTAATTAAATTAGGACTAATAATTAATAACATTATTGATAAAACAAATAATAATACTAACATAATAAAACGATTAATATTATGATCTCCAGACATATACTCCTTTCTATAATAAATTACCAAAGAAGAAATTAAAAGCACAAAACTTATAAATATTAAACTTATTCAATCAAATAAAAAAGTCATAACAATTCTTCTTGAATTTAAAGAAACAACTTCCCACTCAATAAATAATCTATATTCATTTATTAAAAAATTAATGCCAGTAATAAATAAAGAAACACTAATAGAAAATAAAAAAACAAATCTAATTAAACAAATAGATAAAAATTCCACGATCTAAAATGAAATAATTCATATCATTGACACCACAAATCAATATTTTATTTAAACTATTTAGATATAATCAAAGTATACAAGAGTCACTCTTTAAAATTAATAAATTTAAAGGCAATCAATGTAAAAATAATAATAAATACTCTCGAACTAACCCTCCAGAAACTGAATAAATTCCTGAATATATTTTACCATGCTGACTATAAGCATATAAATATAAAGTATAAGCAGCTCTAAAAAAAGACAATAAACTCAATATAATTATAGTTACTCAAGATCATCTAACAATTCTATTTAATAATCTAATTTCACCTAATAAATTTAAAGTAGGAGGAGCTGCTATATTACCAGCACTAAGTAAAAATCATCATAATGCCATTCTAGGTATAAAATTTAATAACCCCTTATTAATTAGTAATCTACGACTACCTAACCGCTCATAAGAAATATTTGCTAAACAAAATAAACCTGATGAACAAAGACCATGAGCAATTATTAAAGTATAAGACCCACAAAATCCTCAATAAGTTATAGTTATTAGTCCTCTTAAAACAATTCCTATATGAGCAACAGAAGAATAAGCAATTAAAGCCTTTAAATCAGTCTGCCGTAAACATACTAAGCTAACTAATACACCTCCAACTAAACTAATTCTAATTCAAATATAATTAAACTTAAGCCCACTTACTTGAAGAAAAGAAAATACCCGCAATAGCCCATATCCCCCCAGCTTTAACATAATACCAGCCAAAATTATTGAACCAGAAACAGGAGCCTCTACATGAGCCTTAGGTAATCATAAATGTACCAAAAATATTGGCATTTTTACCAAAAATGCAAAAATCATTACTAAATAAAGTAAATCATAATTATATAAATTATTTATTATTATATAAAAATTTATTGTATTAAGATCATTATAGATATAAAAAATACCTACTATTATAGGTAAAGAAGCTAATAATGTATAAAATAATAAATATACCCCCGCCTGTAGTCGTTCAGGTTGATAGCCCCATCCTAGAACCAAAAATATTGTAGGAATCAAGCTCCCTTCAAAAAATAAATAAAATAAAAATAAATTTATTGTAGAAAATCTAAGTACTAAAAGTAATAATAATATTAAAACATTAAACAAAAATAAACTTTTATAATTATTATATTTTTCAACAGATTCACTAGCTAATAATATAAGGGCACAAATTCAAATTCTTAATAAAACTAATCCATATGAAATTATATCACAACCTAAGAAATAACTTACCCCCATGAAATAATTACCAAAATAGTTTATAACAATAAATAAAAAAGCTAACATAAACAACATATTTTGTACCATTCAAAATATATTATTTATAAAACTAATAATTGCCAAAGCTAATAAAAAAAATAAAAATTTTAACATTGTAAAACTCTAAAAGATTGAAAATAATCATTTCCATGGGTGCGAATTAAAGAAACTAAAATAGAAAGCCCTAAAGCTCCTTCACAAACTCTAAAAGTTAAAAATATTATTGTAAAAAATCTTTGATAGCCTAAAATTATTAAATACATAAATAAAAGTCCAAAAAGTCTTAAAACAATATATTCTAATCTTAAAAGCATAGATAATAAATGTTTACGATTTAAAACAAATACAATAGCCCCAGATAAAAATATAAAAACAAACACTAAATAATAAATAGTTAACATTAGTAAAGTTTTAATAGTTTAAAAAAAACATTGGTCTTGTAAACCAAAAATAAAAAATAATTTTTTTAAAACTTCAAGAGAAAAGAAATTCTTTTTCATTAACTCCCAAAGTTAATATTTTAAATAAACTACCCCTTGAATTTAGACCTCTTGAAATCTTTCAATTATTCATAAATTTATCAATCATTACATCTAGACTAATTTTTATACAAATAAATCATCCCTTAGCCATAGGATTAATATTATTAATCCAAACATTTATTATTTGTTTAGCAACAGGAATTATTTCAAAAACCTTTTGATTTTCCTATATTTTATTTTTAGTATTTTTAGGAGGAATACTAGTACTGTTTATTTATGTGACATCCCTAGCATCAAATGAAATATTTTCATTATCTATAAAAACAATAATTTGAGCATCAATGATATTTTTAACTACAGCATTCTTAACCATTGTATTAGATATAAATTTTTTAACTCCTATTACAGAAAATATTGAAATAATAGAACTATCTAATATAAATTCCCTAATCAAAGAAAATTCTATTATATTAAATAAAATTTATAATTACCCAACTAATTTAATAACTTTAGTATTAATTAATTACTTATTGATTTCTTTAATTGCAATTGTAAAAATTACCAACGTATTTTACGGACCCCTTCGGCAAATAAACTAATGAACAAACCATTACGATTAGAACACCCCTTATTTAAAATTGCTAATAATGCACTAGTTGATTTACCAGCCCCAGTTAATATTTCAGCATGATGAAACTTCGGATCATTACTAGGACTATGTTTAGTAATTCAAATTCTAACAGGTCTATTCCTAGCAATACACTATACAGCAGATATTTCTATAGCATTTAATAGAGTAGCCCACATTTGCCGAGACGTAAACTATGGTTGATTATTACGTACATTGCACGCAAATGGTGCATCATTCTTCTTCATTTGTATTTACCTTCACGTAGGACGAGGTATTTACTATGGATCATATATATTTGTCCCTACATGATTTGCCGGAGTAATCCTACTATTTTTAGTAATAGGAACAGCATTTATAGGATATGTACTTCCATGAGGACAAATATCCTTTTGAGGAGCAACAGTAATTACTAACCTTCTATCAGCTATTCCATATTTAGGAACAATGTTGGTACAATGAGTATGAGGGGGATTTGCAGTAGATAATGCCACATTAACTCGATTCTTTACATTCCATTTCATTTTACCATTTATTGTTGCTGCTATAACTATAATCCACTTATTATTTTTACACCAAACTGGATCAAATAATCCCCTAGGAATTAATTCTAACAGAGATAAAATTCCATTCCATCCATATTTTTCATTTAAGGACATTGTAGGATTTATTATTATAATTATAGCATTAACACTATTAACACTAATTAACCCCTATCTATTAGGAGACCCAGATAATTTCATTCCTGCTAATCCCCTAGTTACTCCAGTTCACATTCAACCAGAATGATATTTTTTATTTGCTTATGCTATTCTACGGTCAATTCCTAACAAATTAGGAGGAGTTATTGCACTTGTACTATCAATTGCTATTTTATTTATTTTACCATTCACACATATTAGTAAATTCCGAGGAATCCAATTCTACCCTATTAATCAAATTTTATTTTGATTTATAGTAACAATTGTAATTTTATTAACATGAATTGGAGCTCGACCTGTAGAAGACCCATACGTACTTGTAGGTCAATTACTAACCGTTTTATATTTTATATACTTTATTGTAAATCCAATTATTACTATTTGATGAGATAAATTATTAGATTAGCTGATGAGCTTGAATAAGCATATGTTTTGAAAACATAAGATAGAAAATAAATTTTCTATTAGCTTTACTAAAATAAATAAACTAAATTAAAGTAAATAATAATATTTTTAACCCCAAAAAGAAAATTAAAAAATTTAATGAAAAAGGTAAAAAACACTTTCATGCTAAATACATTAACTTATCATAACGAAACCGAGGAAGAGTCCCCCGAGCTCAAATAAATATAAAAGAAATAAAAACTAATTTTAAATAAAATAAAAAACTAAAAATATCCCCCCCTAAAAAAATTATAGAAAATAATATACTTATAAATAAAATTCTAGCGTATTCTGCTAAAAAAATTAATGCAAATCCTCCTCTTCTATATTCTACATTAAATCCCGACACCAATTCAGACTCTCCTTCAGCAAAATCAAAAGGAGTACGATTAGTTTCAGCCAAACAAGAAGCAAACCATACCAAAGCTAAAGGTAAAAGTAAAAATAAAAATCAAATATTTTTCTGATAATAATAAAAATCCAATAAATTATACCCACCAATTAAAATAACAAAAGACAATATAATTAAAGCCAATCTAACTTCATAAGAAATTGTTTGCGCTACAGCGCGCAATCCCCCTAGTAAAGCATAATTTGAATTAGAAGATCAACCAGCAACTATAACCGTATAAACCCCTAAACTAGTACAAGCTAAAAAAAATAGTAACCCCAAATTAAATGAATATAATTTCACCATCAAAGGTACACATATCCAAACTAATAAAGACAAAAAAAGCGAAAAAATAGGAGAAAAATAATAACTAATATAATTAGACATAAGAGGATAAGTTTGTTCCTTTGTAAACAACTTAATAGCGTCACAAAAAGGTTGAGGAATTCCTATTAATCCTACCTTATTAGGCCCCTTACGAATTTGAATATAACCTAAAACTTTTCGTTCTAGTAAAGTCAAAAATGCTACACCCACTAAAACACAAACAATTAAAATTAAACTTCCAATTAATCTCAATAATAATTCAACATAAAACAAGTACTATTTGTAATATAAATTACATATATAAATTCTAAATTTATTGCACTAATCTGCCAAAATAGTTTAAATTAATAATATTCATTATAATAAAAATTAATATTTCTAATACTTGGTCCTTTCGTACTAAAGTATTATATTTATTTAAAGATAGAAACCAACCTGGCTCACGCCGGTTTGAACTCAGATCATGTAAGAAATTAAAAGTCGAACAGACTTAATAAACTGAACTGCTACACCCAGAATTAATCTTAATCCAACATCGAGGTCGCAAACTATTTTATCGATAAGAACTCTCCAAAATAATTACGCTGTTATCCCTAAGGTAACTTAAATTTTTAATCACTAATAGTGGATCAAATATTCATAAATTAATGTTATAAACTAATGAAAGTTTATTAAATTTCATTGTCACCCCAACAAAATAATTTAATTTTTAAATTCAAAAAATAACCTAAAAAAAGTTAAAAACAAATTATAAAGATCTATAGGGTCTTCTCGTCTTTTAAATATATTTTAGCTTTTTGACTAAAAAATAAAATTCTACTTAAATTTTTATGAGACAGCTTATATCTCGTCCAATCATTCATACAAGCCCTCAATTAAAAGACTAATGATTATGCTACCTTTGCACAGTCAGAATACTGCGGCCCTTAAATATATTATCAGTGGGCAGATTAGACTTTAAATTAAACTCAAAAAGACATGTTTTTGTTAAACAGGCGAACATAAATTTTTGCCGAATTCCTTATAAAAACCTATCAACTTAAAGTAAATTTACAGAAAAAAATTATACTAATTTTATCATTATTAATTAAATTTTTATATTAAATTTAAAATTTTAATAAATAATTTAAAGTAAAATAAATAATATATTTAGATATATAATTTATAACAAAATCCTTAATGATTGCTAATTCTAAGCATACAAATACCTCTATATTAATAAAACTTTTAACAATTTATTTAACAGCTCATCCCATTAAATATTACTTTTAATCAATAATAAATTTAATAAATAAATTATTATTTAAATAAAAGCTAAATTAAATTTATTTCTTAAAAAACTAGATATCAGGAAATACGAATAACATTTCATTTCTAATTAAACATTTATAATAAATTTATCACATTAACTATTATATTTAATTAAATCATTTCCTTTCGAGAAAATTTTACTTGAAAATTTTTATTTAATAAACCCTGATACACAAGGTACAAAAAATTAATTTTTCTTTTAAATTATATATTTTTCAATTATTTCAAAATTCTTTCACAATACATAATAAACTATCACTAAAATTATTAGTTTTATATAAAATACTAAAACAACAATAAATAATTATTTTTAATAACAACAATATAAAAAAAAAAAATTAGTAATTATATATTATCAATTTATATTGATTTGCACAATAATCTTTTCAGTGTAAGTGAAATGCTTTGCTAAAAAAGCTTTAAATTGTCATTCTAGATGCACTTTCCAGTACATCTACTATGTTACGACTTATCTTATATTAATAACAAGAGCGACGGGCGATGTGTGCATATTTTAGAGCTAAAATCAACTCTTTAATCTTTAAAAATTTACTATTAAATCCACCTTCAAAAAATAATTTCATATTTTCATCCGTATAAATAATTTTATTGTAACCCATAAATTCTTAACCATAAGCTGCACCTTGACCTGATATATTTTTTAATAAAAAACCATGAAAATTATTATTCTTATAAAATCTTCAAATAACAGCGGTATACAAACTGAAAAACAAAGTTAAGTGAGGTCCATCGTGGATTATCGATTATACTACAGGTTCCTCTAAATAGACTAAAATACCGCCAAATTTTTTGAGTTTCAAGACCTTAACTAATACTACTCTGGATTTTTATTTATACAATTTCTATAATAGGGTATCTAATCCTAGTTTATAACAAAAATTTTTAAGCTTCAATAACTCTTATATTATTAATTAAAATAAATTAAAATTTCACCTAAAAAATTATTATCTATTAAATAAATATTTTATTTAACTTATAACCAATAAAATTTACTTGTATTCTTTGTATAACCGCAGCGGCTGGCACAAATTTAGCCAATACTTAACAATATTACCAATTCTAGATTTATCTAATAATTAATATCATATACTGCGAATAAAAATAATAAAATATTCTTTTAGAATATAATAAATTCACACAAAAATTTACATATATAAACAAACTTATAATAAATTAATAAGCCAAAATAAAACTTTTAACAATTATAAACTACTTAATTAATACATATTTAAACTCACATAATTATAAAGTAAATAAATAAAATTAGTTAATTAATAGATTAACATAAATATATACACAAATAATTAAATAAAATTAAATCCTCCCTTCAAAATAAATTAATCCCCTTAAAATTAATTTTATATAATAATAAAAAAAAGTTAAAATTAATTTAACAAACTTACAATAAATTAATAAGCCAAAATAAAACTTTTAACAATTATAAACTACTTAATTAATACATATTTAAACTCAC